AATGAAATGCCTGATTAAAGGATCATCTTGATAGGATGAAAAATATAAATTTTACGTTTATTTTCATTAATTTAATTCTATTACACCCAATAGAATTAAACTATTTCCTTAAACATCAAAAATTCACGTGCATCCTACACTAAAGCATAGACAACACATAGTTATATAATTACAACTGAATAATTAATTTTTCAAGATTACAATAAGCTTAAGTTCAATATTTTCGAAATTTGAGAAAAAAAAAAAACTCAAATTTCGAAAATATTGAACTTAAGCTTATTGTAATCTTGAAAAATTAATTATTCAGTTGTAATTATATTCACCCTCTCCTCTTTTTCAACTTACCTTTCTCCCCCCAAAAAAAGGTAAGCTAAAAAAGCTGTTGGGTTCATACCCCGAAAATAGAAATTCAAGTTTCTTCTTTTTAATAAAAAAAGTTGATTGTCAAAAAACAATTTTATTTACAATATTGGTCATTGGTACAATAATTACAATTTCTGCCCATTCATGAATTTCCATATGAATAGGATTAGAAATTAATATACTAGCCTTTATTCCTTTATTAACCAAAACTAATAATATATTGTCCGCAGAAGCTTCATTAAAATATTTTTTAATTCAAACCTTAGCCTCATCAATTTTTATCATTTCCAGATTAATAATATGTACTTATCACAATTTATTACCAGATTCCAATCTAATTAATAATTTAATTATTTTCTCCTTACTCATCAAGTTAGGAGCCGCCCCTTTCCATTTCTGATTTCCTTCAATAATTGAAGGATTATCCTGACTTAATTGTTTAATTTTATTTACCTGACAAAAGATTGCCCCCTTCATTATCCTTTATCTATTTATTAATAATTCAATTATTTATCTATTCATTTTAATATCCTCTATTTGAGGAGCTGTTGGGGGCTTAAATCAAACATCTGTTCGAAAAATTATGACATATTCCTCCATTAACCACATTAGATGATTAATAATAGCTTTAAAAATAAATTTAAATTTATTTTTCCTATACTTTATTGTCTACACTACAATTACTTTATTCTTAAATTGAACTTTCTATCATTTTAATATTAATCACTTAAATCAATTAATTAACTTTTCCAATCATAATGTTTTAATTAAAATATTAATAATAATAAACTTCATATCTTTGGGGGGTCTACCCCCTTTCCTAGGATTTCTTCCCAAATGAACTATTTTATTAAAAATAATTAGCTACCAAATAATACTAATTATAATTATCATAGTTATATGCTCTTTATTAACTTTATTATACTATATAAAAATTATGGTCTCATCCCTGTTAATTTTAACTAGACAATATAAGACATCTTTTTTACACTTAAATTTATCAATAAACTTAAATCAATTCACACTCATCATAATATCAACAATTCCACTATATAGATTAATATTTCTTTCCTTTTTCATGATTATATAAGATTTTAAGTTAAATTAAACTATTAACCTTCAAAGTTAAAAATAATATTAAATACAAATTAAGTCTTAGTATAATCTACACCATTAAATTTGCAATTTAATATCATTACATTTTGAATATAAGACTAAATTCTGATAAAAGAGAATTTTCTCATAAATAAATTTACAATTTATCGCCTCAATCTTCAGCCATTTTACCGCAAAAATGATTATTTTCCACAAACCATAAAGACATTGGAACATTATATTTTATTTTTGGAGCATGAGCTGGAATAGTGGGAACCTCCTTAAGAATATTGATTCGATTGGAACTGGGGCAACCTGGGTCATTAATCGGAAATGACCAAATTTATAATGTTATCGTAACTGCCCATGCCTTTGTAATAATTTTTTTCATAGTTATACCAATTATAATTGGAGGATTCGGAAACTGATTAGTCCCTCTAATAATCGGTGCACCTGATATAGCTTTTCCTCGAATAAATAACATGAGATTCTGATTATTACCCCCATCACTTACTCTTCTTTTATCAAGAAGAATAGTTGAAACCGGAGCAGGAACAGGTTGAACTGTTTATCCTCCCTTATCAAGAAACATTGCTCACGCTGGAGCATCTGTTGATTTAGCAATTTTCTCACTCCACTTAGCCGGGATTTCTTCAATTTTAGGAGCCGCAAATTTTATTACAACCATAATTAATATACGAGCCCCAGAAATATCTCTTGATCAAACACCCCTATTTGTTTGATCAGTAGGTATTACAGCTCTTCTCCTTCTCCTTTCTCTTCCTGTCCTTGCAGGAGCAATTACCATATTATTAACTGATCGAAATTTAAATACTTCTTTCTTTGATCCTGCAGGAGGAGGAGATCCAATCCTCTATCAACATTTATTTTGATTCTTCGGACACCCAGAAGTATACATTCTAATTCTTCCAGGATTTGGAATAGTCTCTCATATTATTAGACAAGAAAGAGGAAAAAAAGAAACTTTTGGAACTTTAGGAATAATTTATGCAATACTTGCTATTGGTCTATTAGGTTTTATCGTTTGAGCCCATCATATATTTACAGTAGGAATAGACGTTGACACCCGAGCCTATTTCACTTCAGCAACCATAATTATTGCTGTTCCCACAGGAATTAAAATTTTTAGTTGATTAGCCACTCTCCACGGATCCCAACTAAGTTACTCCCCTTCCCTATTATGATCTTTAGGTTTCGTCTTTCTTTTTACTATTGGAGGTTTAACCGGAATTGTATTAGCAAATTCATCCATTGATATTATTTTACATGATACTTATTATGTAGTAGCACATTTCCATTATGTTTTATCTATGGGAGCAGTTTTTGCTATTATAAGAGGAATTATTCACTGATTCCCATTATTTACAGGACTATCATTAAATCCCAAATTATTAAAAACACAATTTTTTATTATATTCTTTGGGGTTAATTTAACATTCTTCCCTCAACACTTTTTGGGATTAGCCGGAATACCTCGACGATATTCAGATTATCCTGATTCATACACATCATGAAACTTAATTTCATCTTTAGGCTCAATAATTTCATTAATTAGAATTTTAATATTAATCTTTATTCTTTGAAATAGAATGTATCTTCAACGAAATATTCTATTTCCATTAAATCTTCCATCATCTTTAGAATGATATCAAAACCTTCCACCATCAGAACACTCATATAACGAATTACCTATTCTTTCTCATTACTAATATGGCAGAGAAGTGCGATGAATTTAAGCTTCATTTATAAAGAACAATTCTTTTTTTAGTATATGGCAACATGATCTAATCTAAATTTCCAAAATAGATCTTCTCCTTTAATAGAACAACTAATTTTCTTTCATGATCACACCTTAATAATTCTAACTATAATCACTCTAATAGTCTCTTACATTATAACTTCTCTTTTTTTTAACAAACTAAATAATCGATTTCTATTAGAAGGCCAAGCAATTGAATTAATTTGAACAATCCTTCCAGCTATTACATTAATTTTTATTGCATTACCATCCCTTCGTCTTCTTTATCTTTTAGATGACTCATACAACCCTAGAATCACCTTTAAAACCATTGGTCATCAATGATATTGATCCTACGAATATATAGACTTTAAAAAAATAATCGAATTTGATTCTTACATAATTTCCGATCTAAATCCATTAAACTCATTTCGCTTATTAGACGTAGATAATCGAACAATTTTACCAATAAATATCCAAATTCGATCACTAATTTCCTCATCTGACGTAATTCATGCATGAACTGTTCCTACTTTAGGAATTAAATCTGATGCAACACCAGGACGGTTAAACCAAATTCTATTTCTTATTAATCGTCCTGGTATCTTTTTTGGTCAATGCTCTGAAATTTGCGGAACAAATCACAGATTTATACCCATTGTTATCGAAAGCACAAATTTAAATTCCTTTATTAATTGAATTAAAAAAAACTCATTAGATGACTGAAAGTAAGTATTGGTCTCTTAAACCATTTTATAGTAATTCACAACTACTTCTAATGAAAGAGATTAGTTAAAATATAACATTAATATGTCATATTAAAATTATTATAAACGTAATATTTCTTTATTCCCCAAATATCTCCAATAAACTGAGTGATATTATTCATAATTTTTATTACAATTTTTGTTTTCCAAATAATTTTAAATTACTTTATTCTTCAACCAACAAAAAAACAAACCCCCCTTCATCTTAATAACCAAAAATCACTAAACTGAAAATGATAAGAAATCTTTTCTCTTCTTTTGACCCCTCATCAAATATTTTTAATATTCCACTAAACTGAACAAGAATAACCCTTTCAATTTTATTAATTCCTTTAAGATACTGAATTATTCCATCACGAATATTTATAATATGAAATATTATTATTAATACTTTACACGATCAATTTAAAATTCTTTTACTTCCAAATAAAACATCGGGAACAACTATAATTTTTATTTCCCTATTCTCTTTTATTTTATTAAACAATTTTATAGGACTATTCCCATACATTTTCACAAGATCAAGACACCTCGTTTTCACTCTATCCTTATCACTACCTTTATGACTTAGTTTTATATTATACGGATGAATCAAAAATACTAATCATATATTTATTCACCTTGTTCCACAAGGAACACCCCCCATTCTCATACCTTTTATAGTGTGCATTGAATCTATCAGAAATTTAATCCGACCAGGAACCCTTGCAGTCCGATTAACCGCCAATATAATTGCTGGTCATCTTCTTATAACCTTATTGGGAAACACAGGGCCCTTATTAATTAATTCTTTATTAATTCAAATTCTCATTTTTACTCAAATACTTTTACTAATATTAGAATCAGCAGTAGCCATCATTCAATCTTATGTATTTGCTGTTCTTACAACATTATATTCTCAAGAAGTAACATAATGACAATTCATCAAAATCACCCATTTCATTTAGTAAATTCTAGACCGTGACCCTTAACTGGAGCTATTGGAGCCATAACCATTGCATCCGGTCTAGTAAAATGATTTCATCATTTTAATATAAATATCTTATTAATCGGTATTCTAATTACTCTTCTTACTATATATCAATGATGACGTGACATTTCTCGAGAAGGAACTTTTCAAGGACATCACACCCTAAAAGTCAATTTAGGTCTTCGTTGAGGAATAATTCTCTTTATTACATCAGAGGTATTTTTTTTCATCTCTTTTTTTTGGGCCTTTTTCCATAGATGCTTATCACCCAATATTGAATTAGGAACACTGTGACCACCAATAGGAATTTACCCATTTAATCCTCTTCAAATTCCTTTGTTAAACACCAGAATCTTACTGGCATCAGGTATCACAGTTACATGAGCTCACCATAGGTTAATTCACTATAATTTCACCCAAATAACTCAAGCACTTACCTTAACAATTATCCTAGGAATTTATTTTTCTATTCTTCAAATATATGAATACATAGAAGCACCCTTTACCATTTCAGATGCAGTATATGGATCCATTTTTTTTATCGCTACGGGATTCCATGGTTTACATGTTATTATTGGAACAATTTTCTTGACAGTTTGCTTAGTACGACATTTAATAAATCATTTCTCATCTAAGCATCACTTTGGATTCGAAGCTGCAGCTTGATACTGACACTTTGTTGATATTGTTTGACTGTTCTTATATATTTCAATTTATTGATGAGGTAGATAATTAATTAGTATATTAGTACATTTAATTTCCAATTAAATAGATTGAATTCATTCAAATTAATTAATTTTATACCTAAGGTATATATTTATCGCAATTATTATTATCTCAAATATTTTAATAACAATTTCAAGAATCCTATCCAAAAAATCTATTTCCGATCGAGAAAAAAATTCCCCTTTCGAATGTGGATTTGATCCAAAAAATTCAGCACGTTCACCCTTTTCCCTTCAATTCTTTCTTATTGCAATAATCTTCCTAATTTTTGACGTAGAAATTGCTTTAATCTTACCAATTTTTATCATCTTAAATTATTCAAATATTCTAATCTGAATATTAACCTCCCTTTTCTTTTTAACAATTCTTTTATTAGGTTTATATTATGAATGAAATGAAGGAGCTCTCTCATGAATAAAATAGGGTTATAGTTAACCATAACATTTAATTTGCAATTAAAAAGTATTGAACTTTCAATTAACCTTAAAATAAGAAACATATACTTATAATGTATTCAGTTTCGACCTGAAAAAAGGCTTTCAACCCTTATTTATAAATTCAAATAAATTATCCTTACAACGAAAATGTAACGTTTTAATTAAACTATATAAACTAAAACAATAACGGAATTGAACCGCTAAAAAATATAGTTAGAAGCTAATTTTCACAACTATTTGTTTTCTTAATTGGAAATAAATTTCAATTCTATTATTAACAATAATATACCTCTATTTGGTTTCAATTAATTATTTAAAAACTTCACGTTTCCCTAGCATCTTCAATGCCATACTCTATATAAGCTATTTAAATTTACCTAATACTTAAATTTTAATATAAACAAATCTAACTTAACATTAAAACACAAAAAAAAAGAAACCAAATTAAGAAACTAATCAAATAAATCTTAAAATTATTTTGTTGAATATCCTGATTTTTTCTTGACAAACCAAAAAAATATGTTCATATTCCTTGACCCCCACATTCTTCATTTCAACCTATATCCACAGACTTAATAATTTTAAATCCAACCTTTAATGAATAATAATTCACAAAATAAGTTGATAAATAAGGCATAAATCACATCTCTCCCAAAAAATTAACAACATTCTTATAAGAAAAATTAACCGAATTCATGAATACATTAAAATTTCTTATCTCATAACCAATTCACCCTCCTAAAATTCTTAATATCAATACTAAATATTTTATAATAACCGACAACATAATTACTTCAGGAATATCCAACAGAAATCACCTTAAAAATCTTCCACCAAAAATTGAAAACAAAACTATAATTAATATAGGAAAAATAAACTGTCACTCCTCATCATTTAAAACATGAAATGAATTGTAATTGAAATCCATCCTTATTAAATAATAAATCAAGCGAAATCTATAACAAACAGTTAATCCAACAGATATAAAAAACATAATAAAAACAAATTTATTCATAAAAGTCATTAACGACATTTCTAAAATTAAATCCTTTGAATAAAAACCAGTTAAAAAAGGCATACCACACAAAGCTAAATTAGAAAAACTGAAACAAATAGAAGTAAAAGGCATTTGGTGAACTAAAGATCCCATACCACGAATATCCTGTAAATTATTAAAATTATGAATAATTACACCAGCACATATAAATAATAAAGCTTTAAATAAAGCATGAGTTAATAAATGAAAAAACGCCAAATTTGGTATTCCTAAACCAATAGCAGATACTATAAATCCTAATTGTCTCAAAGTTGATAAAGCAATAATTTTTTTTAAATCAAACTCAAAATTAGCTCCCAACCCAGCTATAAATATAGTTAAACACCCAATAAACAACAAAAATTCATTAACATTAATCATATAAATTAAATTCCTAAAACGGATTATTAAATAAACACCAGCAGTAACTAAAGTCGAAGAATGAACTAAGGCAGAAACTGGAGTGGGAGCTGCTATTGCAGCTGGAAGCCAAGAGGAAAAAGGAATCTGAGCTCTTTTAGTTATAGCAGCCAAAATTACTATAATACCAATAATTTTAAATTCAATATTCCAATCCACTTTATCATAATAAAATAAATAATTCCATCTTCCAAAATTCAGTATTCACCCAATAGAAACTAGTAACGCAACATCACCCACTCGATTTATTAAAATAGTTAATATACCCGCTCCATAAGACTTAACATTTTGATAATAAATCACTAAACAATAAGAAACTAACCCTAATCCATCCCATCCTAATAAAATTCTTATTAAATTAGGTCTAATAATTATAAATATTATAGAGAATACAAATAAACTAACCAAAATAATAAAACGATCAATATTAAAATCACCCTTCATATATCTATTTCTATACAAAATAATTATTCTTGAAATAAATATTACATACCTCATAAAAAGTAATGATTTAAAATCCAACAAAACAGAAAAACAAATCCTACATGAATTTATATTTATTATCTCTCACTCTAAAAATACAACCACATTACTCAAACCAAATTTAATTCCAAACAAAAATATAATTATTGCAACAACAAAAAACATACAAAAAAAAAAATAACAAGAATTCTTTTTTAATATAATAACCTAATACATATATACAAATATACTCCTTCGATTCCACAAATCAACATTCTCAATAAACTAATTAAGTCCAAATTAAATCCAAATTAAAAAATAATCTCTCTTAATAATTAAAACATTTAAAGGCAATCAATGTAAAAACAACAATAAATATTCACGATGTAACCCTCCTACCATACTAAAAATACCAGAATAAAATTTTCCATGTTGCCTATACGAAAACAAATAAATTCTATATGCAGCTCTAAAAAAAGAAAACAATATTAAAATTACTATAGAATATTGACTTCAAGCTATAATTCTTCTAATTAAACCAATTTCCGCCAATAAATTTAGAGAAGGGGGAGCTCTTATATTAGAAATACTTAACAAAAACCATCATAGTCTCATCCCTGGTATTAAATTTATTATACCCTTATTAATAACCATTCTACGTCTACCTACACGTTCATATACAATATTAGATAAACAAAATAAACCAGAAGAACATAACCCATGACCAATCATCATTAAATAACTTATTGACAACCCTCACAAATTTAAAGTAAAAATACCTCCTAATACTATTCCCATATGAGCAACAGAAGAATATGCAATTAAAGACTTTAAATCTAATTGACGTAAACATATTAAACCAGTAATTACCCCCCCTACCAATCTAATAGAAATTCAAATGAATCCTACCTTTAAAGATACAAAAGTTATTAACTTAATTAACCGTAACAATCCATAACCCCCTAACTTTAACAACACTCCAGCTAAAATTATAGAACCCGAAACTGGAGCTTCCACATGAGCCTTAGGTAATCATAAATGAACCAAATATATTGGCATTTTAACTAAAAAAGCAAAAACTAAAACAATATATAATAATACATTAGTTACCTCAACCCCCTCACAATTAATTAAAATTAATGTTCCTATTTTCTTGTCTAATCAAATCAAACCAACCAATAAAGGTAAAGAAGCAAACAATGTGTAAAATAACAAATATACTCCAGCCTGAATTCGCTCAGGTTGATAACCCCAACCCAAAATTAACAACAAAGTAGGAATCAGTCTAGCCTCAAAAAAAATATAAAATGATATCAAATTCAAACTAGAAAAAGTTAAAATCAAAAAAATCAACAAAGCCAAAACTAATAATAAAAACACCCCACTAAAATAATTAAACTTTTTTACTCTCACCCTAGCCATAATCATTAACAAACAAATTCAAACCCTTAACAAATTCAAACCAAAAGACAATAAATCCAAACCAAACAATAAAGACAAAAACTCATAATTAACCCCCACAACCAAATTACATATTATCAACAATACAACAAAAAATAAATAACCCTGAACCATAAATCAACAATTTTTAATTAAAAAACAAATAGGGACCAAAAACAATAACATAAAAATAATTTTTAACATCGAAGAATCCTAAAAGATTGAAAATAGTTATTTCCAAAGGAACGAACTACATTAACCAAAACCCTTAAACCCAAAACACCTTCACAAACTGCAAAAACTAAAAAAATCAATAAAAAATATATTTCAAATCCACCTAATCTTAAATAACAAACTAATATTAAAAAAATTGACAATGCTATATATTCCAATCTTAATAAAGATACAAGAAAATATTTCCGTTTAGAAGAAAACACCCATAAACCAGAAAAATATATTATGAAAATAAAATAAAAAATCAGTAATTTTATCATTAGTAAGTTTTAATAGTTTAAATAAAAATATTGGTCTTGTAAACCAAAGTTAAGTTGTAATCTTTCAAAACTTCAGAAAAAAGATTCCTCTCTTCATTAATCCCCAAAATTAACATTTTAATAAATAAACTATTTCCTGAAAGTCTTCAACTGAAATAATTTTTATTTTCATATTTTCTATTAGACTAACCCTGAATTTTTTACTCATTCTCAGTCACCATCCAATAATAATAACCTTAATCATTGTTATACAAACAATTATAATCTGCCTCTTAATCAATTTCTTCTCATTTTCATTATGATTTTCTTATATCCTATTTTTAACATTTTTAGGAGGAATATTAATTTTATTTATTTACATCACAAGATTAGCGCCAAACGAAAAATTTAAAACCAACTTTATCAAATCCCTAATTAACCTAAGACTTCTCATAATTCTTACATTTACAATAATCTTTTTATTCAAGCCCAATTCATCTATACTGATAAATCAAGATTCCATAAATCCAAATAACCTTGACATTGATTTTAATTCAATTCTCAACTTAAACACTTTATATAATAAACCAAACTACAAATTAAATATCATAATAATAATTTACTTATTAATTACCCTTCTTATTGCAGTCTACATTTCAAATCCAAAATCTGGAGCTTTACGGCAATCATTCTAAACTAATGATAAAACCTATTCGATCTCACCACCCTTTGCTTAAAATTATTAACAGCTCTCTTGTTGACCTACCAACCCCCTCAAATATTTCCATATGATGAAATTTCGGATCCTTATTAGGATTATGTTTAATAATTCAATTATTAACAGGAATCTTCTTATCTATACATTACTGTGCCAACATTGACCTAGCTTTCAATAGAGTAAGTCACATTTGCCGAGATGTCAACTACGGATGACTACTACGAACAATTCACGCCAATGGAGCATCTTTCTTCTTCTTATGTTTATATCTTCACATCGGACGAGGGATATATTACAATTCTTCAAATTTAAAACTCACCTGAACAGTTGGAATTATCATTCTATTTCTAGTAATAGGAACCGCCTTTATAGGCTATGTTTTACCTTGAGGTCAAATATCATTCTGAGGGGCAACCGTAATTACCAATCTTCTATCTGCCTTACCTTATATAGGTTACACCTTAGTTCAATGAATTTGAGGAGGATTTGCTGTAGATAACGCTACATTAACTCGATTTTACAGATTCCATTTCATGTTACCATTTATTGTTAGCGCTTTTGTAATAATTCATCTACTATTTTTACATCAAACAGGTTCATCCAACCCCCTAGGTATAAAACTCCATATTGACAAAATTCCCTTTCATCCATTTTTCTCTTATAAAGACCTAATTGGATTTATTATTTTAATATTTACACTTATTATATTAACACTTATTAACCCTTATCTCCTAGGAGACCCTGATAACTTCACCCCTGCTAATCCTTTGGTAACCCCAATCCATATTCAACCAGAATGATATTTTCTTTTCGCATATGCAATTCTCCGTTCAATTCCCAACAAATTAGGAGGGGTTATTGCCTTAGTAATATCTATCGCTATCTTATTTATTTTACCTTTAATAAACTTCCATAAATTTCAAGGACTCCAATTTTATCCAATAAACCAAATCCTATTCTGATTTTATACATCCATTGTAATTTTATTAACATGAATCGGAGCTCGTCCAGTTGAAGACCCTTATATCATTACAGGACAAATTTTAACCATCATATACTTCCTATATTTTATCCTTAACCCCTTAATTCTTCTATCCTGAGATAAACTCTTAAAATAATACAATCCAATAAGTTAATTAGCTTAATTAAGCATTTGTTTTGAAAACAAAAGATAGAAATTTAATTTTCTATTAACTTAATTTATTTAATTCACTTAATCACTTATTATTCCCATTTTGTCTCAAAAACACAAGAAAACACCGATATAAAATACCATAAAATTCAAAGACAATGGTAAATAACTCTTTCACGTCAAATACATCAATTTATCATAACGAAACCGAGGAAAAGTACCTCGAACTCAAATAAATAAAAAAGAAATTAATACTAACTTTAAATAAAATACCAAAGAAAAAAAATCACCCCCTAAAAACACTATAACCCTTATTATTCTTATAAATAAGATTCTAGCATATTCCGCCATAAAAATCAAAGCAAATCCTCCTCTTCTATACTCAACATTAAAGCCAGAAACCAATTCTGATTCTCCTTCAGCAAAATCAAAAGGAGTTCGGTTTGTTTCCGCTAAACAACTAGAATATCAACAAAAAAAAGAAGGAATTGCTAAAAATACAAACCAAATCTTTTCCTGATACAGAAAAAATTCAACTAAATTAAATCTCCTAATTAATAAGACCATTCTTAATAAAATCATTCTTAATCTTACCTCATAAGAAATTGTTTGAGCTACAGATCGTAAACTACCTAATAATGCATAATTAGAATTTGATGACCAACCAGCCAATATAACAGAATAAACACTCACCCTACTCAAACAAAAAAAAAACAAAATCCCTAAATTTATTCCCATTAAATTAATAACAAAAGGAAACACCAACCAAACCCTCAAAGATAAAAATAATCTCACAATTGGACAAAAAAAATACAATAAATAATTAGATATAATAGGGTAAGTCATTTCCTTACAAAAAAGCTTAACTGCATCAGAAAACGGCTGTAATAAACCTATAAAGCCCAACTTATTAGGCCCCTTTCGAATTTGGATATAACCCAAAACCTTACGCTCTAATAAAGTTAAAAAGGCCACAGAAACTAAAACAAAAACTAATAAAATCAAATAACCCACATAACCCAAAAACAAATCCCAAAACAATATTATATGTGTAACAACACATAAATGAATTCTAAATTCATCACACTTCTCTGTCAATATAACAATATAAATCAACAAAAAAAAACTATTTCCTATATTTGGTCCTTTCGTACTAAAATATAAAAATCATAAAAAGATAGAAACCAACCTGGCTTACACCGGTTTGAACTCAGATCATGTAAGAATTTAAAAGTCGAACAGACTTATTATTTTAACTACTGCACCAAAAAATATTCTTAATCCAACATCGAGGTCGCAATCTCCATTCTCGATTTGAACTCTCAAATGAAATTACGCTGTTATCCCTAAGGTATTTTAATCTTTTAATCTCTAATAAAAGATCACATATCCAATTAACTTCGTTTAATTTAAAAGAAGTTTTATAATTCTTATATCACCCCAATCAAATACTACCATCACTAAATTATATCCACTCAAAATAACAACAGTAATATAAAAATCTATAGGGTCTTCTCGTCCCTTTTAAAAATCTAAGCTTTTTAACTTAAAAATAAAATTCAATTAATTAAATTAAGACAGCTTTTGTTTCGTCAAACCATTCATCCCAGCCTCCAATTAAAAGACTACTGATTATGCTACCTTTGCACGGTCAAAATACCGCGGCTCTTTAATACTTATCAGTGAGCAGGACCGACTTTATATAACTTCCTAAAGACATGTTTTTGATAAACAGGCGAACAATAAATTTTGCCTAATTCCTTAACTTAATTTTTCCCCATTCAATAAAATTACTTATCCTACTTAATATTCAATTTACTAATTCAATCATTATATCATAAAACCATAATTAATTTTATTTTTCAAATAAAAAAATTAATCCACTCCAAAATTAAATAACCCTAATAAATTATAACATATTTAAATTGATAGCTAATTTCAAGCCTACAAATACTAAACTAACTAAAAATATAATTTTAAATCTCAAGCTTATCCCCAAAAATTTTAATTTAAAATAAATAGCTTAACACTAATTGTAAACTACCCCAATTTAAATCTAAATTAAATTTATCTCTTTGAAAACTAGATATATAAGAAATCGAATAACATTTCATTTCCATTTTCATATTATAAATAATTATTCAACATTAAATTAAATATAAAAATAACTCTTTCCTATTCGAGATTTACATAAATTTATGAAATTCAATTAATTAACCCTGATACAAAAGGTACAAAATCTTTCTTTCCCCCAATAAAAAAATATTTCAACCTTTCCCTCACAGTACTCTCAACTATTAAACTTAAAAATTTTCAATAAAACCTACTCAACTTATTAAACCTTAAATATATTTATAAAAAACTACAAATTAACCTTAAACAAAATTAATAATTTTACTTCAACAAATCAAATTGACTTCCTAGATACACTTTCCAGTACATCTACTTTGTTACGACTTATCCAATTTTATAACAGGAGCGACGGGCGATATGTACATATTTTAGAGCTTAAATCAACATACAAATAATATAAATTTACAATCAAATCCACCTTCAAAAATTTTTTAAATTATAACTTTCCGTTTACCTTCAAATTGTAATCCATAACTTCTTTATTATAAGCTGCATCTTGATTTGACATCCAAAATAATTTTCTTTACCAAAAATAAATTTTTTCAAAATAAATTTACGACAACGATATACAAACCAAATAAATAAAGTACATTTATTCGTGTACTATCAATTACAGCACAGATTCCTCTGAAAAGACTAAAATACCGTCAATTTCTTTAAGTTTCAAGAACATAACTTTTAATATTTAAACAATTCATATTTACATGTATAATAATAGGGTATCTAATCCTAGTTTCTCATATACCTTTCAAAGAATCAAATCATTAAATTCAAAATTTAAATATTCATAATTTTATTTCACTAACAAATATTCATACCTAATTATACAAAAAATTTTATAATCAATTAACTCCAATTTAACAAAAATTATTTGTATCCTATGTTTAACCGCAATTGCTGGCACATATTTAATTAATACTAAAAAATTCACTCCAACTAAATTTACTTATTTATGAAAAACCTTTAACTGCAAACTAATCATCTAGATCATTACTTTACATGTCAATAAATTTACTAACAATTCCCAAGCCAGAATAAAACTCTCTTCTTGAAAATTCAAACATCCTTATCGGCGCAATATAAAAATATTTGAATTGCACAAAATCTATTCAATGTAAATGAATCACTTTCCTTAAGCTATATTTCCCTCCTCTTATTTTTTTTTTTTTTTTTTTTTTGTTTGAATACACGGAGTATGTATTAATATCGATAAACAAATAAATTTTAGTTTAAATCCACCATTTCATATTAAATGACAATAAATATTGATCACTAACTACTTAATCTTAAAATTTTATTTTTCAATATTATATTCTACACTATGTGTATATAAATTTTTTATTTATATATTACCTTATTTAACTTTAAATAAGGGTTAATAAATATTTATTATATTTGTATTGTCTTATAAGGACATAATGGATTTATATAAATATTAAAAACAGATTGATATCTGAAGTCTCATGATTTTAATAATTTATACTTTATCTAACTTGATCTTATAATTGTTAAACATTAATAAATAATTGTTTATATATAAATTATTTATATATTATATAAAAACACTCCTATTAAAGGAGATGATAATAATTTATATATTAATAAATAACATATTAACCATAAAAAAAAAAAACAATTATAATTAATCTATTTTTTTTTTAAGATTGAGATTTATCACAAAAATTTTGTATTCTGAACCACTTTTTATAAATGTAAATAGAAATCTACACTATGTGTATATAAATTTTTTATTTATATATTACCTTATTTAACTTTAAATAAGGGTTAATAAATATTTATTATATTTGTATTGTCTTATAAGGACATAATGGATTTATATAAATATTAAAAACAGATTGATATCTGAAGTCTCATGATTTTAATAATTTATACTTTATCTAACTTGATCTTATAATTGTTAAACATTAATAAATAATTGTTTATATATAAATTATTTATATATTATATAAAAACACTCCTATTAAAGGAGATGATAATAATTTATATATTAATAAATAACATATTAACCATAAAAAAAAAAAACAATTATAATTAATCTATTTTTTTTTTAAGATTGAGATTTATCACAAAAATTTTGTATTCTGAACCACTTTTTATAAATGTAAATAGAAATCTACACTATGTGTATATAAATTTTTTATTTATATATTACCTTATTTAACTTTAAATAAGGGTTAATAAATATTTATTATATTTGTATTGTCTTATAAGGACATAATGGATTTATATAAATATTAAAAACAGATTGATATCTGAAGTCTCATGATTTTAATAATTTATACTTTATCTAACTTGATCTTATAATTGTTAAACATTAATAAATAATTGTTTATATATAAATTATTTATATATTATATAAAAACACTCCTATTAAAGGAGATGATAATAATTTATATATTAATAAATAACATATTAACCATAAAAAAAAAAAACAATTATAATTAATCTATTTTTTTTTTAAGATTGAGATTTATCACAAAAATTTTGTATTCTGAACCACTTTTTATAAATGTAAATAGAAATCTACACTATAAAAATAAAA